ATATTGATCTGATTCAAGATCATTAAGAGGTAATTCAGTCATTTAATTTACAGGCGAAAGATTTATCATCTCTATGGGATTAAATCCCGAGTTATTGTGAAGTAAAAAAAACGATGAGATTATGGAAGTAAATATTCTTGCATTTATTGCTACTACACTGTTTATTCTAGTTCCTACTGCTTTTCTGCTTATCCTTTACGTAAAAACAGAAAGTGAAAATAAAATTAATTAAAATGAACCTTTACTTCTGAGTTCTTTCTTATCAATAGCAATGGTTGAAGAAAAAAGGAAAATGATTTCCATTTACCGTCTTAAATGAAATGAGCAGACTTTAATCGACAGTCTTCTATGAGATCCGATAGTATAATAAGAAAGAAAGAAATATATGAATCTTTCTTTCTTATCATACTATATGTTATTTCATACTATATGTTATTGGAGCGTATAAAGTTACACTTTACTTATTAATATAACTAATATAATTAAAGGCAGAGGTTTCGTGTTGATCAATCTACAGTTACGATCAATCTGAAATAATTGTCTTGTCTGTCTTACTCTAATTTTTAGATTTCGATTTATTATTATTTAGTCTAGTGCTCTATCGAAGGAATCAAATTAACGAAAGAAAAAGGATTATTATGAGCATATATTAATAAAATAAAGTAGTAATTCTTTTTATATTCTACCATTCCGAAGAAAAAATGGATTGGTTCATTGACAATTGACAGGAGTTCTGTACTTCTTTAGATTTCGAAAGGAAATAAATAAAAAACTTCACAAATTTTTAATGCTTCAACCCGGATATGAAATGAGTCGATAAAGAATGGAGTTAAGAATTGGGTTGAAATAAAATTCGAATAATCTGTATCCCCGTCCTTTCTAGATACGAAGATGAGAATCATTGAAATCTCTATTTGATTGAAAGAGTTTCGGTCATATAATCCATTAATACACTAGAATGTAATTTCGAAATGAGGATCTTTTTTTTTAGAATAGAATTTAAAACGCGTTGCAGAACGATCTATAAAACAATTGATACGGTTGATTCCTGAACTAATTAGTAGTACCTCTAGAGTCCACTTCTTCCCCATACTACCAGTGAAAGGGAAAATGTAAAGACTACCATTAAAGCAGCCCAAGCGAGACTTACTATATCCATGTTAATTATGTCCCCTATCTCTATGACGGAATTATTCCATTATTGCTCATTAATAATAATGGAATTGACGGCGCAGAGTCAAAAAGGGATTTTGGCCGAACACTATTGATGAATCAATTCAAAGTAGTAGAATAGAAAGGAATCCGGAAGTCTTGATAATCCCCCTCACCGTTCTAATCTTTCTTTGAATCCTAGATTCAAAGATTTGCAATCTTTTATTTTACTTTTATTTTCAATATTTTAAAAAAGCTTCAGACCGAATGCACGGTCCCTTTCTGCTGTGTCTGCTGTGAAATAATTCGGTGAGTTTATATCCGCTATCAGCAGAACAGAATAAGGGATTTCGAGTCTTTTGTTGATCAGGCGACACCCGGATTTGAACTGGGGAAAAAGGATTTGCAGTCCCCCGCCTTACCACTCGGCCATATCGCCAAAACGATACAAAAAAAAATGGCTGAAAATTTTCTCGCTTAGGGTTGGATTACTGAACTTATTTTTTTGTACTTGTATTTTGAATCTGGTTTTATTAAGCCTTTGCCGAAAAGAATTCCCCTTTTTGATTGGATTTGATCCGCCCCTTTGATTGATTTTTAGTATCTCAAAACACACAATGCTTAAACAGTCCTACTCACTTTTATATTAAACAGATGATAAATTTGAACCATTAACTGTTGGCTGCTGACGGCGAATTCATGAACGAGACTTGAATTTGAATCGCAAACTTTTTGTCCTAATGACATAATAAAAAAATTGATACAAAACTAAACGAATCGGTGTTTATTCAGTATTTTTTCTTTTCAATAAAAAAAATTTCTCTATTTCAATTATAACAATATATATGAGTATATGTAAACCCCAGAACAGAAGTTGAAGACGTATATATAATATCGATAGCTATATCTGGACATGTTTAATAAATATAACCCCTCTAATACACTTCATAATCCGCTTCGACTAAAAAATAGGTAAAAATTTTTCTCTTCTCCGCTAATCCCTTTTTTAAACAATGGAATCTTGAAAGGGGGTTAAGTACTACAAAATCGACTCTATTTTTCTTTTTTATGTCTTTTTATTTTATTTATCTTAGCCAAAAGATCAAATACCAAATCCATCGAGTTTTCTGATATTCAAGTGGATTGGAATTATGGAATATCGTAATAATGGTAGAAATGGAATCCCTTTTTATATTCTATACAAAATTCCATAACATAGAAAGCTTAAGTGTAAGTGGCAGAATTATGTTTCTAGGAACGTTTTATCAATTCTTTTCCATTTGTATCCCTTTCGAAAATTCCATTCCAATTATAAGTAGTATAAGTAGAAAATTCTCTTTATTCCTCC